GTGGTATGCTCCATGCTGCTTGTTTATGTTTGTGGAAAGGTAAAGTTTTATTCTTGCTTTTTCGTTCATTTTTTGTTTGTTTTATATGTAAGTGTGTGCGTGATTTCACTTTGTGGGCTCTAAATGGGTCTGAAGGTTTGGGGATTGTACTTCTCATTAGTTATTATTGGTCGATCAAGTATCCTTGTAGTTAGCAATACATTTTAGTTTCGGTTAAATTTTGTGCCAGCAGCCGCGGTTATACCTTGGAGGCGTTTGAACGGGTTTGGTGTTAAAGGTAGTTATATGTTGTTTATTTGTGTTGATTTTGTTTAGGTTGTTTTTAGGTGAAATTTTTATTGTTTTTGTTTGTCTTATTTTATATTTGGAGGCTATGAAATTTTATTTTTAAACTAGGATTAGATACCCTATTATTTTAGAATGTTAATTTTTGTGCCTGAGTAGTATTAGTTATGTTCTTGAAACTTAAAGAATTTGGCGGTATCTCATTCCGTCCAGAGGAATCTGTCCCGTTATCGATAGTCCGCGTTGGACCTTACTTATTTGCTTTTGGTTTGTATACCGCCGTTTATTGATTATCTTTTTAGAGGTTGTTTAATTTTCTGGTTTCTTTATTTTGATATATTTCAGGTCAAGGTGCAGCTTGTTTTTAAGTGGAATGATGGATTACATTGTTATTTGTTTGTGGATTGTTGATTTTAATATTGGCATGAAATTGGATTTGGTTGTAATGATTTGTAGATTGTTATTATGATAATTGGTTCTGAGATATGCACACATCGCCCGTCGCTCTCGTTTGTTTATTATAATGAGATAAGTCGTAACAAAGTGGTTGTACCGGAAGGTGCAGCTGGATTGATATCAGATCATTTCTGTTAGTTGAGTTTTCATTTACGCTGAATTATTATGTCGTGCGATTCGACATGGTCTGATTTGTTGATTGTCTTGTTTTAAATGTTTTGTGTTATTTCTTATTTGTTAATTAAAGTATTATTTTGTTGTTGTATTGTTTTGATTTAATTTTTATTACTATAGGTTATTTGTACCGTGAGGGGTTGTTTGGGTTATAATGTTTTTTTAGAAGTTGATTTTATTTATCGTACCTTGTGTATCAGGGTTCATTGAATTTTATTATTTATTTTTATTTCCCGATTTTAAAGGAGTTAATGGCTTATGTTAGTTACTGTTTCATTAGTATTAATAATAGGTGGTTGGTAGTGAAATGTTATTCGTCTTTGGTGGTTTCTGGTTTTTCAAGAAATGAATTTAATTCATACATCTTATTTAATTTCTGTTGTTGGTTTATTTGTTTTTATTTGATGTTAAGATTAAGGGGGATTAGCTCCTTGTTTTACTTTTATAATTGGTTGATTGTTTAATTTAGTTTTGTGGATTTTATGGTGATTTTCTATTTGATTATGTTAAAATTTTATTTGTTATTTTTTTAATTTTTTGTTATTTAAGTTATTTATTGAAATGTTTTCTTTACTTTTAGTTTGTATAGTAATTATTGTGTAATTAGTAAATTTTATTGGTTGTTTTGTTATATAATGAGTGTTAATTGCTTTTGAGGAATTCGGCAAAGTTTTTATGTCCGCCTGTTTAACAAAAACATCTTTTCTTGTTAGTTTTTGAAGTATGGCCTGCCCACTGACGTTAAGTTGAAGGGCCGCGGTATTTTGACCGTGCAAAGGTAGCATAATCATTAGTTCTTTAATTGTGATCTGGTATGAATGGCTTGACGAGACATGAGCTGTCTTAGAGGTATTGGTTTATTGAATTTGGTTTTTGAGTTAAAATTCTTAAATGTTTTTATGGGACGAGAAGACCCTATAGAGTTTGACAGGCTTCTTATTTATTCTTTGTTTGTCTTGTTGCATTGAATGGGAATAGCTGTTTTGTTGGGGTGATGGGAGGATAAAGTTTAACTCCTCTTTATTTTTGTATATTTATGTATATTTTTTTGATCCATTTATTTTGATTATAAGATTAAATTACCTTAGGGATAACAGCGTTATCTTCCTTGAGAGTTCTTATTGGCGGGGAGGTTTGCGACCTCGATGTTGGATTAAGGTGAATTTTCGGTGCAGGAGCTGAAAGTGATTAGGTCTGTTCGACCTTTAAAATCTTACATGATCTGAGTTCAGACCGGCGTGAGCCAGGTTGGTTTCTATCTATAGAATTGTTTTATATCTTAGTACGAGAGGACCGGATATTTGGAATAAGTTTCAGTTATTACATTGGTTTTTGTTAATGTTTTACTATTTTGGCAGATAAGTGCGTTGGATTTAGAATCTATTAATGTGAAATTATTATTTTACAAGTAGTATATGCTTGATCTTTTTTTTCTTGTTGTTGTTTTCTTGTTGTTAATGGTTTTTGTTATGGTTGGAGTAGCCTTTCTTACTTTGTTGGAACGGAAGGTTTTGGGCTATGTTCATATTCGTAAGGGCCCTAATAAGGTTGGGTTTATTGGTATTCTTCAGCCTTTTAGAGATGCTATTAAGTTGTTTTCTAGGGAGCAATATTTTCCTGTTGTTTCTAATTATTTGATTTATTACTTTTCTCCTATTTTTGGGTTTTTTCTTTCTTTATTGGTTTGGCTATTGGTTCCCTATTTGAGTGGATTTATTTCGTTTGAGTTGGGTTTGTTGTTTTTTTTGGCTTGTACTAGACTAGGGGTATATACCGTTATGATTGCTGGTTGGTCTTCTAATTCTGGTTATTCTTTATTAGGAGGTCTTCGTGCTTTGGCTCAGACTATTTCCTATGAGGTAAGATTGGCTTTTATTTTACTTTCTTTTGTTATTTTAATTAGTAGTTATAATTTGGCTTACTTTTGTTTTTTTCAGGTTTATTTGTGGTTAGTTTTTCTTTCTCTTCCTTTGTCATTTATTTGATTTATTTCTTGTTTAGCTGAGACTAATCGTACGCCTTTTGATTTTGCTGAAGGTGAGTCTGAGCTTGTTTCAGGGTTTAATGTTGAGTATGGTAGTGGAGGGTTTGCTTTGATTTTTTTGGCTGAGTATGCAAGCATCCTTTTTATGAGATTGCTGTTTTGTATCCTTTTTTTAGGTAGTGATCTTTATTCTTTCTTTTTTTACGTTAAGCTTGCTTTCGTTTCTTTTTTGTTTATTTGGGTTCGCGGCACAGTCCCTCGGTTCCGTTATGATAAGTTGATGTATTTGGCTTGAAAGAGATTTTTGCCTCTTTCGTTGAATTATCTTTTGTTTTTTATTGGTGTTAAGTGTTTCATTTTTTCTTTGTTATAGTGTATTAATTTGAGTATAGTAAGTTAATAGAAGATTTGAACTTCTTTCATAATGTTTTCAAGACATTAGGCTTTGTCTGTAGCTTTTTAACTTTTAGTCTGTTATTTTATCTCATAGCTTTGTTGTTATAGGGCTTATTACGTAGTACATGAAGTATACTGTTGTTAGGATTTGTCCTGTTAGGACGTAAGGGTCTTCTACTGGTCGTGCTCCGATTCATGTAAGGAGGATTACGGTGTTTGTTATTGTTCAGAATAAGATTTGATTGATTGGGTAGAATTGTGTTCCTCGGAATTTTGATTTGTTGGTTGGTATGATAAATAGAATTGCAATTGATATGGCTAGGGCGATGACTCCTCCTAGCTTGTTGGGGATTGAGCGTAGAATTGCGTATGCAAATAGGAAGTATCATTCTGGTTGAATGTGGATGGGTGTTACTAGGGGGTTTGCTGGTGTAAAGTTGTCTGGGTCTCTTAGGATGTATGGTTCTTTTAGGGTTAGTACGGTTAGTGCTATGATTATGAGGACGAATCCAAAGATATCCCTTACTGTGAAGTATGGGTGGAATGGGATTTTGTCCGTGTTTTTGTTTAGTCCTAGAGGGTTGTTTGATCCTGTTTGGTGAAGGAATAGTAGATGGATTAGTACTATTGCTGCGATTACGAATGGTATTAGGAAGTGTAGGGCAAAGAATCGTGTGAGTGTGGCATTATCTACTGCGAATCCTCCTCATACCCATTGGACTACTTCCTTCCCTACGTAGGGGATCGCTGATAGAAGGTTTGTAATGACTGTTGCACCTCAGAATGATATCTGTCCTCATGGTAGTACGTAGCCTATAAATGCTGTTGCTATAGTTAGGAATAGGATTGCTACTCCTACAGATCATGTGTGTATGAAGTTGTATGATCCATAATATATGTTTCGTCCTGTGTGTAGGTAGATGCAAACGAAGAATAGGGATGCTCCATTTGCGTGTAGTGTTCGTAGCAGTCAGCCATAATTTACGTCTCGGCAGATGTGTCTTACTCTTCTGAAGGCAGTGTCGATGTTTGGGCAGTAGTGTATGGCGAGGAATAGTCCAGTTACAATTTGTGCTACTAAGCAGATTCCTAGTAGTGATCCGAAGTTTCATCATCCTCTGATTGTTGATGGTGTTGGTAGGTCTACTAGGGCGTCATTTGCAATTTTGAATAAGGGGTGTTTATTTCGTGTGGGTTTATTCATTATCTTGTGTGTCGTAAGGGCCCCTTGGCTACATTAATGATGTTTACTACTACGATTAGTGTTAATAGCATGTAGATTACTAGTATTGTTGTAATTGTTCCTATTATTTGATTATATATAACGGTTGTTGTGGTCGTGATCTCGTTTTCTATTATTGTGTCATGCATATTTATTTCCTTGTTATTTGTTACTGTTGGTATTAGGTAGATTAGGATGGGTAGAGTGATTGATGATGCTATTAATATTTTATTTGACGGTGCAAATATTTCGTTTGATGCTAGTCTTGTTATGTACATAAATAGTACTAGTATACCTCCGATTATGATTATAAATAAGATGTATGAGAACCAAAAGCTTCTGTATATGGTTCCTCTAATTAAGCAGATTATAATTGTCTGTGTTAATAGTATTAGGCCTATGGCTATAGGGTGCTTTATTTGTGTGAATATTAGTCTTGTTATTGTTCTTATTGATATAAATAGCTTTGTTATGTCAGGGGGTATTTTATTTAAAATGTTAGTTTTGGGGATTAATGAAATGGTATTATGCCTTTCCTCTGAAGTTTTAAAAGGTTAATCCTTATTTTTGATTTACAAGACCAATATTTTTATTAAATTATTAAAACTTACTTATTAAATGCCAATGTGATTATATTTTTTTTATTCTTATTTTTGTGGTATTTGGGCTTTTTCCTCTAGCCGGAAGCATTTGTTAATTACTTTGTTGAGATTGGAGTTTGTTGTGTTGGTTCTTTACTTTTCTATTTATTTTTATTTGTGTAGGTTTAATTATAGTTTGTTTTTTGTTGTTTATTTTCTGGTTTTTTCTGTTTGTGAGGGGGCCTTGGGTTTATCTATTTTGGTTTCTATGATTCGTAGTCATGGGAATGATTATTTTCAATCTTATAGAGTTCTTCAATGTTAAAGTTTCTTTGTTTTTTGGTTTTTTTGATCCCTTTGTGTATTTATTCTGGACTTTGGTGGTTGGTTTGTTCTATAATGTTTTTTGTTTCTTTTCTTTATTTGTTTTTCTTTCCTTATTTTTTTTGTTGGGGCGGATTGAGCTATATTTTTGGTTGTGATTTGATTTCTTATGGTTTGATTCTTCTTAGTCTGTGGATTTGTGTGCTTATGATTTTGGCTAGAGAGTCTGTGTTTCGTTTAAATTATTTTTCTGGTTTTTTTTTGTTTGTTGTCATTATTCTTACTATTTTGTTGTATTGTACCTTTAGAAGAATCAGTCTACTTTCATTTTATATTTTTTTTGAAAGTAGACTGATTCCTACTTTGTTTTTAATTTTGGGTTGGGGGTATCAGCCTGAGCGTGTTCAGGCTGGGATTTATTTGTTGTTTTATACGTTGTTGGCTTCTCTTCCCCTATTGGTGGGTATTTTATTTATTTATAATTCTTTGGGTTCTTTGTGTTTGTTTATATTGAATGGGAATAGTTATTTGGTCGGTGGTTTATTTTATCTTTGTATGGTTTTTGCCTTTTTGGTTAGGATGCCTATATTTATGGTTCATTTATGGCTTCCTAGGGCCCATGTTGAGGCCCCTGTGTCTGGTTCTATGATTTTGGCTGGTGTTTTATTGAAGTTAGGGGGCTATGGTCTTCTCCGTGCTTTCCCTGTATTGTTTAAATTTGGATTTAAGTTTGGTGTTGTTTGGGTTGCTTTGAGTTTAGTTGGGGGCCTTTTTGTTAGTTTATTTTGTATGCGGCAGACTGATTTAAAGTCATTGATTGCTTACTCTTCTGTAGCTCATATAAGTATGGTTATTGGTGGTATTATGACTTTGAATTATTGGGGGGTTTGTAGATCTTTTGCCTTAATGGTGGCTCATGGCTTGTGTTCTTCTGGTTTGTTTTGTCTTTCTAATATTTCTTATGAGCGGTTTAGTAGACGGAGTCTTTTGATTAATAGGGGCTTAATTAATTTGATGCCTAGAATGGCTATGTGATGATTTTTACTAAGATCTTGTAATATGGCGGCCCCTCCTTCTTTAAATCTTTTAGGGGAGATTGGTTTGTTGAGTAGTTTGGTTTCTTGGTCTTGGTGCCTTATATTTGTTTTAGTCTTTTTATCTTTTTTTAGTGCTGCTTATACCCTTTATTTGTATTCTTATAGTCAGCATGGATCTATTTATTCTGGGATTTATTCTTGTTCCTTAGGGTATGTTCGTGAGTTCTTGTTGTTGTTTTTGCATTGGTTTCCGTTAAATTTAATTATTTTGAAGGTAGATGTTTCTGTTTTCTGGATTTAGTTAGATCTAAATAGTTTAAGGGGAAAATATTGGTTTGTGGTGCCGATGATATATTTGTATATTTTAGATTTATGTTTATGTCTATTTGTTTTGTTAGATTTGTTTTTTTATTTCTTCTGGGTTGATCTTGTTGTGTTTTAGGTTCATATTTTATTATAAATGATTTGGTTTATTTTATTGATTGGAATATTATTACGTTAAATGGTAGTTCAGTTGTTATGACTTTCTTGTTTGATTGAATATCTTTATTGTTTATGGGGTTTGTGTTTATTATTTCTTCTTTGGTTATTCTTTATAGAGACGATTATATATTTGGTGATTTAAATATTGTTCGGTTTATTTCATTGGTTTTAATGTTTGTTATTTCTATGATGTTTTTGATTATTAGTCCTAATGTAATTAGTATCCTATTGGGTTGGGATGGTTTAGGTTTAGTTTCTTATTTGTTGGTAATTTATTATCAGAATGTGAGGTCTTATGGTGCTGGTATATTGACTGTTTTATCTAATCGGATTGGCGATGTTGCCTTGTTGATGGTTATTGCTTGAATAATTAATTTTGGTAGCTGGAGTTTTATTTATTATTTGGAGTTTTTATCAAATTCTTTTGAGATGGAGTTGATTTCCTTTCTCGTTGTTTTAGCTGCTATGACTAGGAGTGCTCAGATTCCCTTTTCTTCTTGATTGCCTGCGGCTATGGCTGCCCCTACCCCTGTTTCTGCTTTAGTCCATTCTTCTACTTTGGTTACTGCAGGGGTATATCTTCTTATTCGGTTTAGCCCTTCTTTTGGGTATTGGTTGAATGTTTTCTTGTTGTTGATTTCAGGTTTGACCATGTTTATGGCGGGCCTTGGGGCCAACTTTGAGTTTGATTTGAAGAGGATTATTGCCTTGTCTACTCTTAGACAGTTGGGACTTATGATTATGACTATTTCTATGGGTCTTTCTGGTTTGGCGTTTTTTCATTTATTGACTCATGCTTTGTTTAAGGCTTTATTGTTTATGTGTGCTGGAGGGGTTATTCATTCTATGGGGGATTCTCAGGATATTCGTTTTATAGGGGGCCTATCTATTTATATGCCTTTTACTTCTGCTAGTTTAATAGTCTCTAATTTTGCTCTTTGTGGTATGCCTTTTTTGGCTGGATTTTACTCTAAGGATTTTATTCTGGAGATGTTTTCTATGAGATATGTAAATGTTTTTGGTTTCTTTTTGTTGTTTGTGTCTACAGGTTTGACGGTTTGTTATTCTTTTCGGTTATTTTATTTTGTTTTGTGTGGTGATTTTAATTTTGTTCCTTCATATTCCATGGTTGAATCCAATTATAATATAATGGTTGGTATGATTGGGCTATTGGTTATGTCCATTTTTGGTGGGGGCTCTCTTATATGATTGATTTGTCCTACCCCTTCTGTGATTTGCTTGCCTTACTATTTGAGGTTTCTTACTTTATTTGTAGTATTTTTGGGAGGTTGGTTGGGCTACGAGATTGGTGGGTTTGTATTTGGCGATAAACTATTTTCTATATATTTATACAGTATTTCTTCATTTTCTGGTTCTATATGGTTTATGCCTTTTTTCTCTACCTATGGTGTTTCTTTTAGTCCTTTAGAATTAGGGTATGGGGCAACAAGGGTTTTTGATTCTGGTTGGATAGAATTTTTTGGTGGTCAGGGTTTATATTGAGTTCTTTTTAGCTTGGGTAGGGTTAATCAGTGGTTTCAATATAATAATTTAAAGGTGTTTTTAGGGTTTTTTGTTATGTGAATTGTTATTCTGTTATTTGTTCTTGTATTTTACTTGAATAGCTTATGTTTAGAGCGCGACGCTGAAGATGTCGATGAGGTATTTATTGCCTTTAAGTGTTTATTTATAAAAGAGCTTCTTTGTCTTTACAGTGAAAGTGTAATGTTTATTCTAAACTATATAAATTCAGAAGTGTAAACGGATTTTAACCGCTATAGTGATAAGTTAGCAGCATTCACTTTTTCTGTCACTTCCTTAACAGGAATTATCTATTCAATTTTATTATTAACAATAATATACCTCTCTTTGGTTTCAGTTAAGTGAATTTAAAGCGGGGATAAATATTATTATCTAAGATCAGGTCGAAACTGATTGCAATGTTTGCTTCTCGCTTATGTTGAGGATGAGACTAACTATTGTGGATAGTACTTTTTGAATGCAACTCAAATGTTATTATTAACTATAGTCCCTAGTTTCTTCATTCTAGGGATCCTTGGTTTCATTCGTGGTATAGTCCAATAATGAGGATTAGTAGGAATGCGGATCTTACGATTAATCATGATTTTATGTTTGATGTTAGTATAGTAATTGGTATTGGGAGGAGTAGTGCAATTTCTACATCAAAGATTATGAAGATTACTGCAATCAAGAAGAATCGTGATGAGAACGGTAGGCGTGCTGAGTTTTTTGGGTCAAATCCACATTCAAATGGGGATCTTTTTTCTCGGTCTTCGTTGATTTTTTTTGAGACTAGGGTTGCTAAAATTATGATTGCTGCTGATAGAAGGAGGGTTACTGTTGCTGCTGTTGTAACTATTATTATTATTTATCTTGTTTTCACAAATTTCTTGATTGGAAGTCAAGTATACTTTCCTTGTATTAGATAAATATTATTTTATCTTCCTCATCAGTAAATTGAGATGTATAGGAATAGTCAAACTACGTCTACGAAGTGTCAGTATCATGCTGCTGCTTCAAACCCGAAGTGGTGGTTTGATGAAAAGTGTAGTGTTGTGTGTCGTAGGAGACATGTGGTTAGGAATGTTGTTCCAATAATTACATGTAGCCCGTGGAAGCCTGTTGCGACGAAGAAGGTTGATCCGTATGCTGAATCTGCAATTGTGAATGGTGCCTCAATGTATTCGTATGCTTGTAGTGCTGTGAAGTATAATCCTAGTAGAACTGTGAAGAAAAGGCCTTGAGTTGCTTGGGTAGCATTATTTTCTAGCAGTCCATGATGTGCCCATGTTACGGTTACTCCTGATGCTAGTAGGATTGCTGTATTTAGTAAAGGAACTTGTAGAGGGTTAAATGGTTGGATTCCTGTGGGAGGTCAGGTTGATCCTAACTCAATTGTGGGGGACAGTCTTGAGTGGAAGAATGCTCAAAAGAATGATACGAAGAATAGAACTTCGGATACAATAAATAGGATTATTCCTCATCGTAAGCCCTTTGTTACTGTCTTTGTGTGTAGGCCTTGGTAAGTTCCTTCTCGGGTTACATCTCGTCATCATTGGATTATGGTAAGGATAGTGATGATTGCTCCAATCCCTAATAGACTATCATCATATTGGTGGAATCACTTGATTATTCCTATTAGGGTTACTATTGCTCCAATAGCACCTGTAAGGGGTCATGGTCTTTTATTTACTATATGGAATGGGTGGTTTTCATGTATTGACATTTAGTTGACTTCTCTAGAGTATAAGGTTCTTAGGATTGCGAATACGTATGATTGGATAATTGCTACTGCGGCTTCCAGAATCAGAAGGAGAATTTGGGCGGTAATTAAGACGGTTAATAGTGTGTGTCTTATGGAGGGTCCGTTGTTTCCTAGTAGGGTTAATAGTAAGTGTCCTGCAATTATATTTGCAGTTAGCCGTACTGCTAGTGTTCCAGGGCGGATGATGTTTCTAATGGTTTCGATGATAACTATAAATGGTATTAATATAGATGGTGTTCCTTGCGGCACTAGGTGTTCAAATATGTGATTAGTATTTTTGATTCACCCGAATAGTATAAATCTTAATCATATCGGCAGGGCTAGGGTTAGAGTGAGTGTTAGATGGCTTGTTCTGGTAAAGATGTATGGGAATAGCCCTAGGAAATTGTTTGTTAAGATTATTAAGAATAAGGAGGTTAGGATGAATGAGTTTCCTTTATTTTCGTTTCCCTTTCTTAGAATTGTTTTTATTTCCTGGTGTAGCTTATTTATTAATAGGGTTACTATTATGCTGTTTCGTGATGGCACTAATCAGATTCTTGTTGGGATTAATAGGAGCCCAATGGTGGTTCTTGTTCAGTTTAGTGGTAAATTACTAATTTCTGTTGTTGGGTCGAAAATTGAGAATAGATTTCTTATCACTTTCAGTTTGTTTTGTTAATATTAATAGATCCCTTTATTTTTCTTTGTTTGTTTGGTAATTGGGCGAAGTAGTTTATGATGTTGAATATTAGGAATGTTATTAAAAATGTGAGGTATAGTAGGGCTCATTCTATAGGTATTATTTGAGGTATAAAAGGATATCTTTATGATTATTTCAGTTTGACATTCTGATGTTATATAATTAACTAATCCTTTGTCATCAGAGATACTTGCTAGGGTATCATGAGCTGGTTTAAGAGACCATTACTTGCTTTCAGTCATCTGATGATTCTCTTATCTTTGATACTCAGTTAATAAATTGGTTAGTTGATACACTTTCAATTACAATTGGCATGAATCTATGATTTGCTCCGCAGATTTCTGAGCATTGCCCATATAGGAGGCCAGGGCGGTTGATCGAGAATCTCATTTGGTTAAGTCGTCCTGGTGTAGCATCTGTCTTTACCCCTAATCTTGGTACTGTTCATGAGTGTAATACGTCTGCTGCTGTTACGATAATTCGGATCGGTGAGTTTATTGGTAGTACCACTCGATTATCTGTATCTAATAGGCGGAATGCGTCGATTGGTTGGTCTTCCTGTTGTACTATGTATGAGTCAAATTCGAGTTTTGTAAAGTCTGAGTATTCATAGCTTCAGTATCATTGATGTCCTACTGTTTTTAATGTTATTACTGGATTGTGGATTTCATCTATTAGGTATAATAATCGTAAGGATGGGATTGCAATAAATACTAAGATGATTGCAGGGGCAATCGTTCATAGGGTTTCGATTATTTGTCCTTCTAGGATAAACCGTCTGGTTTGTTTATTTTGGATAATTCTGATTATTGTATAAAATACTGCTGTAATAATTATTAGTATAATTATTAGTGCGTGGTCGTGGAAGAAGATTAATTGTTCTATGACAGGTGAGGCTCTATCTTGTAGTGTTAGGTTTAATCATGTTGCCATTAGGTTTCTAATGAAAGTTTAAAACTTTATTTATGGAGCTTAAATCCAACGCACTTATCTGCCACGTTAGAGGAGGTTATCTAGTTAGTTAGGGAAATAGTTGGAAGCTCTGAATATCTGTGTTCTGCTGGTGGGAAGTTTTGCAACCATTCTACTGAGTTTCTCGTGTGCGTCGGGAATAGGATTGGTCGATTTGATGTAATTCTTTCTCATATAATGAATAGGAACATTATTACTCTTACGAATGAGATTGTTGATCCTATTGATGAAATGATATTTCATGTGGTGTATGCGTCTGGGTAATCTGAATATCGTCGTGGCATGCCAGCTAGTCCTAGGAAGTGTTGAGGGAAGAATGTTAGATTTACCCCTACAAATATGACAGTGAATTGGGCCTTTAGTCATTTTGGGTTTATTGTGAGTCCGGTGAATAGTGGGAATCATTGTACGAATCCTCCTATGATTGCAAATACTGCACCTATTGATAGTACATAATGAAAGTGTGCTACTACGTAGTAAGTGTCGTGTAGTACGATGTCGATTGATGAGTTTGCTAGTACCACTCCTGTGAGACCTCCTATTGTGAATAGGAATACAAAGCCTAGTGCTCATAGACAGGCTGCTCTATATGTTATTCGGGTTCCATATATTGTTGCAAGTCATCTGAAGATTTTAATTCCTGTTGGTACTGCAATGATTATTGTCGCGGATGTAAAGTATGCTCGTGTATCAACGTCTATCCCTACAGTAAATATGTGATGGGCTCATACCACGAATCCTAGTAATCCAATTGCTAGTATAGCGAAGATCATTCCTAGATTTCCAAATGCTTCCTTCTTTCCTCTTTCATGGCAAATGATGTGTGATACTATGCCAAATCCAGGTAGAATTAGAATGTAAACTTCGGGGTGTCCGAAGAATCAAAATAAGTGTTGGTAGAGAATAGGATCTCCTCCTCCTGCGGGGTCGAAGAATGATGTATTTAGATTACGATCTGTTAGTAGCATTGTGATTGCTCCTGCTAGAACTGGTAGGGAAAGCAATAGTAATAGGGCGGTAATGGCAATTGATCATACAAATAGGGGAATTCGTTCAGGTTTTATGCTCTTTGGCTTTATGTTGATTGTGGTTGTAATGAAGTTTACTGCTCCTAGGATGGAGGACACTCCTGCTAGATGTAGTGAGAAGATTGCTAGGTCTACAGATGCTCCGGCATGGGCAATTCCTCTAGCAAGAGGTGGGTAAACAGTTCATCCTGTTCCTACTCCGCTTTCTACGGTTCTACTAGTAAGAAGAAGAGTTAGGGATGGGGGAAGCAGCCAGAATCTTATGTTGTTTATTCGTGGGAATGCTATATCTGGTGCCCCTAATATTAAGGGTACCAATCAGTTTCCAAAGCCACCAATTATGATTGGCATGACTATGAAGAAAATTATAACAAAGGCGTGGGCTGTGACAATGACGTTGTAGATTTGATCATCTCCAATTAGGGATCCTGGCTGTCCTAGCTCTGTTCGAATAAGCATTCTTAGCGAGGTTCCTACTATTCCTGATCAAGCTCCAAATACGAAATATAAAGTTCCAATGTCTTTGTGATTAGTTGAGAAGAACCATCGGGTGAAGATTAGTGGGATGGCTGAGATTAATAAGTAGGCGATAGGCTGTAAATCTATTTAGGGGCATTTACGTTGCTCTTCCACTATATATCTCTTTTTTGGGAGCCTTGTATTCATTTTGTGATTATAGAATGCAATTCTGTAGGGGTGGGTTAAGAGACTTACCAAGGCCTAAAGGAAGCCCTTTATTTATAGCTTTGAAGGTTATTAGTTTGCTTTTAACTTAAGGCCTTCATTTAATTAATGTTGGTGATGATTGTGCAGATTACCATCCCTGTTAGGGAGATGGATGATAGGACCACCGCTGTTATATTTTTTATTGTTTCGGGTTTATGCGATTTAAAGTTTCATTTTGGTTCAGTATTTAAGATCATAAATCTCGAGTAGGAGATCCTTAGGTAGTAGTACAGAGTGATTAGTGAGGTTACTACTACAATTGTTGCTAGTGGGGCTATGTTGTTTATAATTATGGCTTGGATGACGATCCATTTTGGTAGGAACCCTAGGAATGGGGGAAGCCCTCCTAATGATAGTAGTGATGTGAATATTATGAACTTTATTAGCGTGGTTTCTTTATTTGTTAGTATGGTTTGGTTGATAAAGGATACTCCGGATAGCCTGATGGCGGATACTACTGTAAGTGCTAGCGTTGAGTAAATTGTGAAGTATACTATTCATAAGTTTTCGCTTGTGGTTAATGCGATTAGTATTCATCCAGTGTGATTGATGGATGAATAGGTTAGGATTTTTCGTATTGAGGTTTGGTTTAATCCTCCAATCGATCCAACAATTGTTGATAGTAGAATAATTCTTAGTGTGAATGCATTGATTTCAATCAGGTATGACATTAATATCAATGGGGCTGCTTTTTGCACTGTTATTAGCAGTGCACAATTTTCTCATCTTAGTCCCTCTATTACTCCTGGGAATCATCAGTGAAGGGGGGCTGCTCCACTTTTTAACAGGAGGGGGGTACAAATGATTATGGACGTATAGGTTCTTCTTTCAAATGTGAATAAGTCTTCCATTAAGGTCTTCATTACTACTATGAAGAGTAATGTTGCTGAGGCGAGAACTTGTACAATGAAGTATTTTAGTGAGGCTTCTGTATTATACATGTTTTTGACGTTGGATATCAGAGGGATAAATGATATTAGGTTGATTTCCAGGCCTATTCAGGCCCCTAATCACGAGTTGGAGGATACAGATACTAATACACCTCCTACTAGAGTAATTAGTAAAAGGATTTTGGTTGAGTTTCTAGGCATCAGAGAAGAGAGGTTAATGCTCTATTTATGGGGTATGAGCCCATTAGCTTGATTTAGCTTACTTTTCTATGTTGAGGTTTGTTTATTATATCTTGGTGTATGGTGCACGGCGGCTTTTGATGCTTGACGGTGATAGTTTGATTCTGTTAGATGTAATGAAGGTAGTTGATTTTTACTACATATTTTATCCTATCACGATAGTCCTTTACTCAGGCTCATCATT